AATTGGAAATCTCTACTAAGTATTGTTCTTATTAAAATTTCGTTTCGAATTCAGTATCAGGTAGCGTGTTAATAATATAGACTGTTGCAACATTCCCTTGAAAAAAAGGAGGAGGTTCCATTAGACTAAGAAGAGGGAAGGAAGAAAGCGAATTAGTATACTAATTCCTCATCCTCAAATGAGTCCTTCCCGTGATAGGTTATTGTCCAAATAAAAATAAATAAGTAATTTTAGGAATGAAATCTTGATAGAATTCGAAAAAACAAACAGCAAGTACAAAGCAATAAAAAAAAAATACGTTTCGTTTATAGGATTAAACAAAAGGATTCGCAAATAAAAGTGCTAAGGCTACAACTAATCCATAAATTGTTAAAGCTTCCATAAAAGCCAGACTAAGCAATAAAGTACCTCGTATTTTTCCCTCTGCCTCGGGTTGTCTTGCGATACCTTCTACAGCTTGCCCCGCGGCAGTACCTTGACCAACCCCAGGTCCAATAGAAGCAAGCCCAACAGCCAACCCAGCAGCAATAACGGAAGCGGCAGAAATCAATGGATTCATGATAAGTTCCTCGCACCAAAAAAAAAATGGTTAATGATACAATCAACCAATAAATTTCGAACTCTTCGTTCTTTTTCTTGATTTAATCTCTTTATTCAATTATTCAATATTGAATTCCCAGTTCCAAACGAAAAGGAGGGATTTTTAGTGAAATCCCTATCGAAATCTCCAGGGCAGATTAGATATATCTTTTAGACGACCTATCTTTTAACGAATATCTAACTATATAAATAGTTAATATTGCATATACACGTCTTTCTTCCATAACGTAAACCAACTATTCGTATTTTAAATTCAATCGAATTCTAAAAAAATTTTTTAGATGTTGAAATATTCACAAAAAGAGAAAGTTGGCTTATAGCCATTATTCCATTATTTATATATATATTCCATAAACTTAGTTTGATTTCACTCTTGTAAATAATCCATTTTTTTCTGAATCTCATTTTTTTTTTATTCTCTTCCTTATCATTATCCCACTTAGATACAATCAATCTAAATGGACAAATTCATTAGTCTGAATCATTGCATAGAAATATAAGTCTTTGTTTTCTTGTAAGTTATTTTATTATTTTTTTTAGAATTTAGTAATATTTTATTATTAGTCAATCTATTGAATTGAATAAAACCGAGTGAAATAGAAATCGCTTTATCTCTATAGAAAAACCCCTTTTTTTAATCACATGTTGGAAACAATTCTTATTCCGATTATGACTCCTAAAATTGGATTGTAATTGAATGAACAAAATAATCAAGCCAAAAAAAAATTAATTGGACCAAGGTATAAATGATTCCAACGAATTCTATGAAAAAGATCGTTTAGGAAAAAACTCTTTTAGATTTCTTTCCTTTTTTTTTTACTATTCCTTTAGATCGTTATAAACTTTTTTTCTATTTATGTGTATATTTATGTTCACTAAGTATAAGTAGATTATCTTGAACAAGAATAGATTGCCTTAGACTATAAGATAAAAAAGGCTATTTCAAAAAAAAATTCGTTAATGATGCCCCTCAATGGATTCGCCTATATAAGCCGCAGCTAAAGTTGCAAAAATAAGAGCTTGAATACCACTTGTAAATAACCCAAGGAACATGACAGGTATAGGAACCACTGAAGGTACTAAAGAAACAAGAACAACAACTACTAATTCATCCGCTAATATATTTCCGAAAAGTCGAAAACTAAGTGATAAAGGTTTTGTGAAATCTTCTAAAATGTTAATGGGTAAAAGAATTGGAGTTGGTTGAATGTATTTACTGAAATAACCTAATCCTTTTTTGCTAAGGCCCGCATAAAAATAGGCTATTGACGTAAGTAAAGCTAAAGCAACGGTAGTATTTATATCATTCGTAGGTGCAGCTAACTCCCCATGAGGTAACTCTATAATCTTCCAAGGTAAAAGTGCACCCGCCCAATTAGAAACAAAAATAAATAGAAACATCGTTCCAATAAAGGGGACCCATGGGACGTATTCCTCTCCGATCTGAGTTTGGCTCACATCTCGAATGAATTCAAGGACATATTCGAAGAAATTCTGACCGCCAGTTGGAATGGTTTGGGGGTTCCGAACAGCTACAATGGCTGAACCTAATAAGATAGCAATTACAACCCAAGAAGTAATAAGTACTTGAGCGTGTACCTGGAAACCTCCTATTTTCCAATAGAAATGCTGGCCTACTTCCACCCCAGATATATCATATAACCCTTTTAGGATGTTGATGGAACATGATAGAACATTCATACTACCCCCTGAAAGAAAACTTTAAAAGGAATTATTTTGATTCAACCATCGTTTTTTTTATTTGCCTACTAAAATTCTCTATTTTAAATACCAACAAATCACATAATATAGCTAGTTATTTTGATTTCTTTTGCACGATTGACAAATAGTAACCGATTATATATCCATAAATATATGGAGTTCACAAAATAATTTCTTTATCTTAGCTTAGATATTAATCTATCTTCTTTATCTTATTATTAATCTATCTTATTATTAATTATTATTAATCTATCTTATTATTAATCAGGAATTTCGTATATAGCTAGAACGACCCTCACAAATTGCAAATACTAATTTATTAAGAATTAATCGGATTGAAGCTATAGCGTCATCATTCGCTGGAATCGAAATATCTGCGAGATCCGGGTCACAGTTTGTATCAATTAAACAAATGGTTGGAATTCCCAAAGTGATACATTCCCGAAGAGCCGTATATTCTTCTTGCTGATCAACGAGTATTACAATATCGGGTAACCCTGTCATATATTTAATCCCACCCAGATATGTTTGCAAGTGAGCTAACTGTCTTTTCAATCGAGTCCCATCTCCTTTCGGAAGACGGTTGAGTCTACCGGTCTTTTGTTCCATTCTCAAGTCTCTGAACTTTTGAAGTCTAGTTTCTGTAGTAGACCAATTCGTTAAAATACCGCCGAGCCATTTTTTATTAACATAATGACACCGAGCCCTTATTGCAGCCCGGGCTACTGAATCCGCTGCTTTATTTTTGGTACCAACAATTAAGAATTGTTTTCTCTTGCTTGCTGCATCAAAAACTAAATCACAAGCTTCTGATAAAAAACGAGCAGTTCTAGTAAGATTTGTAATATGAATACCTTTACGTTTTGCAGAGATATAAGGGGCCATTCTTGGGTTCCATTTTCTAGTACCATGACCAAAATGAACTCCCGCTTTCATCATCTCTTCTAAATTAATGTTCCAATATCTTTTTATCATTTCTACCCACACTTCCTCTCTCTCTCGTTCTTTTTCAAACAAAGAAAAAGAGAGAGGGGGTACCCTGAAATAAATAATTGTTCCGATGGAACCTTATCTTGTCCCGGAGATTGGATGTTGATATACGATCCAAGCAATTAATTTCATTCTATTCCTTATTTTCTTTATTACTATTAATAAATCACATGGAACAAATCACAGGACCACGATTAATTAAAATAAAAGGATGAATCCGCTCTTAGGAATCATTAAATCCTATAAATGCTTATTCTGATGTATCATAGAAATTTCTTGAAATGCAAGAATCAAATAACCCCCTCTGGTGGAATAAAATATCTCTATCTCGAAATTCCCCCTCGAATAAATTCTTCTTTTTGCTGTTCAAAGGCATCTTTTTATGTTTCCTTGAGCCTTGCACGAATCTTTTGAATCCGGTACCGACGGGTATCATACCGCCTAGAACAACGTTTTCTTTTAGGCCTTTCAACCAATCGATACGACCGCGGAGAGCAGCTTTTGCTAAAACGCGAGCAGTTTCTTGAAAACTCGCCTCGGATATGAAACTTTGAGTATTCAGAGATGCTCGCGTTATTCCCAATAATACGGGTCGGTAACAGATGGCTTCTTCCAAAGCGCGTCCCGTTCGTTCTGCTCGGAACAATCCAATTAGTTCGCCGGGTGAAAAAACATTAGACATTCCGTCTTCTGAAACCAATACTTTTGATGTTATTTGCCGTACAATAATTTCTATATGCCTATTATGGATCTGCACCCCTTGAGATCGATAAACTTTTTGGATCTTATTAACCAAAGATATACGACTTTGCACAATAGTTAACTCAGCACCAATCAAGAATCCCCAAGGAATTCCAAGAATTCTTGTTATACACTCGTTCCAACCCTCAACTCTCTTTTCTAGGTTTATCGATATTGAATCAATTGAACGCACTTCTAACACTTGTTCCACTTTTGGAAGACCCTGCGTTATATCACCAGATCTCGATTTTTCATATATAAATGTAACTAATGTAGTTCCTTCGTAAAGGATTTCTCCATAATGGCCATGAACGGTTGCTCCTGGCGTGGCCAAATAAGGCTTAGCCGATCTTATTACTAGAGAGTCAATGTGAACAATTATAACTTGACCCGATTTTAGATGTGGTCTGCTTTTGGCAATACATACATTTTCACAAATAAATTGTCCCAGTCTCATTATTGTGAAGAAAGATTCACAATCATTAGGATGATAATTATGGTGGAGAAAATACCAATTCAAACTGAATGGATTCAAAACACTCTTACTGCATGGATCGGGATTAACAATTCTCCCGGTTTCATCCATTAAATAATATTTAAGTACTTGAAAAGTCTTTTTTAAATTGTCAAGTTTCAAATATTTAGTTATGGAGATCTGATTATGAGTTATTAAATTGAAATGGTTTAATAAATCAAAATTTTCAATTTGAAGGGCTGTTCCTAATGGGCCCAACGACTTTTGAATTGAAATTATAGGATCTCTTTTAATTGATTCTTTTATTACATTGTGATGTTTTACATCATTGAATGCATCCATTCGAAAACAATTAGATGATGACAAAATTAGCAAAAATTGACATTCCTTATTTCTATTCAATAACGTACTAATAGTTCCGTGATTTTGTTTAAGTGATTGTTGAATCCTTGCCTTGGAATAACTGGGATAA